CTATTCAATCTTAAAATAATATATTTCTCGCCATTATGAGTTTAGGGCTAGAAACGAGGATCAGGTAAAATGTGAATCTGATAAGGTAGTTTCTAATAATTCATGAAATTTATTAGAATATTCCCACAATTGTAAGTAGATGTGAGATCTAAAAATCTTTGTTATTCATATTCATAGTATTAGATATTAGAAGCGCTTTTTGTTGAAATCTTCTTTTTTTTTTTTTTAGGAATTTGTTAACCGTCTAGTAACAATTAAGAATAGAAATTAGAAGTTCTCATTTTATTTGAGAAACGAAAAAGAACAAAGAATGGAATAATTGGAATCACTAATGCATACATTGTTGTATTAGATATTAGATTAGATCGAAACTGAAGGTTCTTTATTGACTAACTACAAAGATGCGGATTTTCTAATATGGAAAGATACAAAATAGAACTTCTAAAGCAAAAGAGAATAGAAATGACTAGTCTTATAATATAGTTGAACCAAAACACCTATTTTTTTGGAGTGATCATCTGATCACTTTTTGTTCTCATTCATTCAAAATAAAATATTATTTATATTATATGAGTGAACCTATTACGGAATCTAATTAGTTAAAATGAAATTAAAATTATTCTAAGATTACTGTTCGCTATAAAATAGAAAATAGATTCGATACAATAAAAAAAAATGAGAAAAATAGGAATAATTTTCTAATTTGATTCCATAATGATTCGAAAAGAGTTTTATTTTCATTTTAAAAATGAAATTACACGACCCAGTTCTTATTATTCGTTTATAAGTTGAGTTGAAAAATGATCCAAGAATGCATTCGCTGATTGCAAACGTGGTATCGGTAGATGTTACAGATGATGAATCAATTTATTTTTATACAGTTGTGACTTTTTCCTTCTTAGTGCTGTCTATAATGATAGATGAATCAAAAACTTTCAATTGGTATTTTTGTTTCTCTCCTATTTTGCAAAAAAGTAAACTCAGGTAAGTACTTTTTTATAAACATATGTATAAAAAGAACATATTTCATTTAGCTCCTTAATGCCTACCATAACTAGTTATTTCGGTTTTCTACTAACGGCTTTAACTATAACCTCAGCTCTATTTATTGGTCTGAGCAAGATACGACTTATTTGAAATTAAGTGCACAATTCATAAAAGTCAATCTTTCCGCAAACTTCTGCGTATTTCTAGTTACTTACCGTGTCAATTGCCAATTATTGGTCATTGAGATTCATGGTAATTCGGATTAATATTTAGGTATAGATATTACCTCTTTTTTTCTCCTTTCAAACAAATTGAAATGATTGAAGTTTTTCTATTTGGAATCGTGTTAGGCCTAATTCCTATTACTTTGGCTGGATTATTTGTAACTGCATATTTACAATACAGGCGTGGCGATCAGTTGGACCTTTGATTAATTAACATCTCTTTTTTTTTATTGACCTCCTCCTTTCTTTAATATCCAGGAGGTCAAATTAAGATTCCTGTTCCAGTTAGTGTTTCAGTCGAATTCGATCGAAGAAGATCTGAATCACGCTCTGTAGGATTTGAACCTACGACATTGGGTTTTGGAGACCCACGTTCTACCGAACTGAACTAAGAGCGCTTTTTTTTCTCATAAAATATAAGACTGTAAAGAAAAGGATTGGCCCCAATACATCTTGTATGCATACACTATATGGTATCATAAGAATGATAGATTCTATATGATATGTCCAATGTGAATTGATCTCAAAAATCCCTCATTACTGCTCAAAAGAGCAGTAATAGGTAGGGATGACAGGATTTGAACCCGTGACATTTTGTACCCAAAACAAACGCGCTACCAAGCTGCGCTACATCCCTTCCATTGGTCTACAGTGTCATTGTAGAGAATTCCTGTCTTGTTTTCCACATCGTTATCGCCTCTATTAAAACCTAGAATTTTTATGTCCATTTCGTCTTTTTGGTCTCATTTAACATATAATAATAGTAAAAAACTTCTATCTATATGAAATATGGAACGGAACCCCTAGGAAAAATAAATGAGTTGGCAATATTGGGGAAGAAAAGGACGTTTTTTTCTGTATAAAAAAAAAGTAAATCTTTTTATTGGATGATTGTACATTTCAATATGTATTATCTTCTGTATTACAAATTACAAATAAAATGAAGGAGTTTTTTCAATGAGAGATCTACAAACATACCTTTCTGTGGCACCGGTACTAAGTACTCTATGGTTCGTTTCTTTGGCAGGTTTATTGATAGAGATTAATCGTTTTTTCCCGGATGCGTTGACGTTCCCCTTTTTTTCATTCTAGTTATTGAAGTGGGAAGGAATAAAGAAGATTAGAGATAAAATGAAATAGCAGCCCCCCCTCTTTTCTCTTTTTTCCCTTTTTAGAATTAGAATAAGGGAGGAAAGAGAAAGAATAAAAGTGCAGTCAACGGCTGGGAGATTGGGGTTCAGGTTGGAATTAAATTAATATGAAATTTCTCTGTATTAAATTTCTATGAAAGTCGAATAGAAACTCTGGTTCTAGGGAAAGAGTATTATACAAGATACTTCTATGAAATACTGTACTGTGATTTGAAATATAGTTTAGAAATCTTTCTATCTTATTTCCTATATTGGTTGTAGTGAAATCTTGCATAAGAAGATAGCAAGTTACAAATTCTATTTTTTTACTTCCTTTCTTCTTTTTCGTTTCGGATTGAAAGAGGAAGAGTTGAGTAAATGAAAAATCCAAAGGAGGTTCATGGCCAAGGGTAAAGATGTGCGAATACCGGTTCTTTTGGAATGTACCGCTTGTGTTCGAAACGGTGTTAATAAGGAATCAACGGGCATTTCCAGATATATTACTCAAAAGAACCGGCACAATACGCCTAATCGATTGGAGTTGCTAAAATTCTGTCCATATTGTAACAAACATACGATTCACGGGGAGATAAAGAAATAGATCGAAGCGAGTACCTGCACTCTTATCTTACAAGGAAAGGGAAAAAATGACATTATATATATAACATATTTAACATAGTTAAAGTTAAAGATAATTATAAACAAACTAAATCCTATTTATTTATTCTAATTAGAGATACGGCTGAAATAGGATTTTAGGGATAAGAAATAAACTAACCAAACCATGGATAAATCCAAGCGAACTTTTCTTAAATCCAAGCGATCTTTTCGTAGGCGTTTGCCCCCGATCCAATCGGGGGATCGAATTGATTATAAAAACATGAGTTTAATTAGTCGATTTATTAGTGAACAGGGAAAAATATTATCTAGACGAGTGAATAGATTGACCTTGAAACAACAACGATTAATTACTATTGCTATAAAACAAGCTCGTATTTTATCTTTGTTACCTTTTCTTAATAATGAGAAACAATTTGAAAGAACCGAGTCGACCACTAGAACTCCTAGTCTTAGAGCCAGAAAAAGATAGGTTTACTCTTTCTTCACTTGAATTCAAATCCCCATCCGAACTCAAAAGCGGATTGGTCTTTTGTTGGAAAAATCCAAGAATCCGAATTGAATTCTCGTGTCGTAAGAAAAAAAATAATAATCTGGGAAGAATAAATTTTTTTATTGAACGTGTTGATTCATATTTATTTTGACTACTTTCTCATATTTTATCATATTCTATTCATTTTATCATATTCTATTCATTCATTTTTATTCGACCTTCCCGGAGTTCATTCTCCGGGCAACTCCGTTTAACCGGTGGATTCCTTCCAACTTACTTCTTTTATGATCTCATTGGAAATCATATAAAGACAATTCCTATTTGAGATAGCTATTTGTGCAAGTATTTTACGATTAAGAAGCAACTGTCTTTTGTACAGATCATTTATTAACCTACTATAACTATAGCATACCCCCCTTTCACGAATTGCTGCATTTATTCGAGTGATCCACAAACGACGAAAATTAATTTTTTGCTTATCCCTATCCCGATGAGCCGAAACCAAAGCTCTTATTTTTTGTTGAGTAATAGTTCGAGTAAGTCTTGAATGAGCCCCCCGAAAGCTTGATGCAAATAAACGAATTTTTGTTCTACGTCTCCGAGCGATATATCCCCGTCTAATTCTGGTCATTGAATAAATGAAACTTTAACGAATAACTAATAGATTTCCTTTCTTTCAGTTATTCTTTTGCCCCTTTCCTAGTATATTAATAACAAAACGGATTTTTCCAATGTATAAACTAAAAATTCCAATGGCTTTGGCTACTATAACCTTCCCAACCACGATTTTTTCTAGGCATTTCACCTCGAAATACGATATACTAGGTATTAAAAAAAAATAGCATGATAAATAAATAGTGGATTCCATCGTTTCTATGGTTACTTCTTAAACGGTGAGGTCTTCTCTATACACCGGAGCCTTTACTTCATTTAATCAATGTTATTGCTAACTTGTATAGTTCACATTCTTCGGCTCTACCCAGAAATTCTCCAGTAATAGGTCTTTCACAACGAGCTCTACCTATACAGTAACGGTATTTAATTATGAAAGTTGGCTGGGTAGCTGACCTTGTTAGTCCGTTCTTGCAAGAGGGGTCTATGTTAACTAAGATTTCCTCCGCTTAATGGATAACCATTTGCTACCAATGGAGAATTGCTTCTCATCTTAAATTGAGGTGAGTGGTTTTACACCAATAGAAACCATAAATTTCATACAAAATAAAAGGAATATGATCAATTATCCTTCTTTTTAGATAATAAAAAAGAAATGTAGTTCATTTTTCCGTTCTATCCTATTTGATCATTTTTATTTGAACATTGTTCTCTTTCCTTTGTTCTAGTTCATGATCTGAACGAGTCGCACATACACCCTAGTACATGTTCCTCGACGCTGAGGGCATCCCCGAAGCGCGGGGGATTTTGTGACATTTCTAATTGGCTGTCTTGTATTTCTAATAAGTTGTTTAATCGTTGGCATGTTGAATCATATACATAATGGGCTGGTTTAGATCGATCCTAACCGGATGATTATGAATTACTTTTATTCAATAGAATAGGAAATAAAAATCATTCATCATAGAATATTAAAATGAAACTCGGCAGGGTTAATTTTAAATTACGAATTGACGCGAAATCCAGGCTATTGTCATTCAACCGCTACAAGATCAACAATTCCATAAGCTTGGGCCTCTGTTGCTGACATAAAAACATCTCTTTCCATGTCTTCGGATACAACCCATAAGGGTTTGCCCGTTCTTTGTACATAAACCCTTGTCAGGGTTTCACGTAGTTTCAGTAGTTCTCCCACTTCCAGGATGAATTCTCCCGTTGCTACTTCAGAAAAAGAACCAGCAGGTTGATGGATCATTACCCTGATGATATAAGATAATAAAAGGTTTCTCTAGATGAGGGGAAGATAAAAGAAAGTAATAAAAGAATAAAAGAATAACAAGAAAAAAAAAAAAGATAGAATCGAACAACCGTACGGGCATTATGCATTGCATACGGCTCTACAATCAAATTGACCCTTACCTAAAAAAATAGGATCGATCAGACCCCGATAGGTAAATGATCAACTTACCACCCTTCCTTTCGGAGGAATTCAAAAATACTATGATGGCTCCGTTGCTTTATATATTTATTATATTTTTTTGTCTGTGATTTGTCTGTTATTCAGCAATCCCAAAGTTGCTTTTTTGTTTGATCAAATAAACTAAGGAAAAAAGAATCTTGTTTTTTTTCGCTCTATACTCTCTAAACTATAAATATTCTTAAGAGACCTCTGGTGTGAAAAAAAGTTTGTGACGCTGAACTGGACTTCCGATAATAAAATAGGAAATACCTTTTTCTCATATTACTCTCTCGATACATAATCTAATCTAATGTTTCGAAAACAAAATTGATTATATCGAATTCAAAGTGCCATGCTATTATTACTTAATATTCATATTTCATATGGCGAAGGCATAGTCTTCTTTTTTCTGTCAAATAAAAGCCTCATTGGCGCCAAGCGTGAGGGAATGCTAAACGTTTGGTAATTTCTCCTCCGACCAGGATAAAAGATCCCATTGAAGCGGCTGAGCCCATGCATATTGTATGTACATCTGGTAGCACAAATTGCATAGTATCATAAAGAGCCACCCCCGGTATTACCCATCCGCCAGGAGAGTTTATAAACAAATACAGATCTTTAGTATCATCCTCGATACTAAGATATATCATAAGACCAATAAGTTGATTTGAGATCTCGCTATCAACCTCTTGACCTAAAAAAAGTAATCTTTCTCGATAAAGTCGGTTGATTAGGGTCAAATTGTATCCCCCAGGAACCGTACAGGCGCCTTTTGACGCATACGGTTCAAAAAAAAAGAGAATCAATGTGTAGATTCCAATACTTTTTCTTTTTTCATAGCAATAATATAACTTATATATAAGCAATAACTTATAATAAAAGGATTTTCTTTTATTTTTCACGAAACATGAGTTTGTGTTCCCCTTATATTTATTATATATATTTATATTTATAACGTATAATATAAAATAAACTTATCCAATTAACTTTTCATTGATGGATTGTTTCATCGAGATTCAATCCAAATCACGATGTCATTTTCTTGTTCTTAAATGGGCCTCTTTAATCTTTTTAGGTTTATGCTCTACTCCGGGTAAAGATCCGCCCGATTTTGATTTGCACATATAGTACAAATGCTCCCATTACCACTTCTTTTTGTTATCCCTTCTTTTTTTTTTTCAATTCACGCATTCCGTAAAATAGTTGACGGCTTCATGCATATTACTCGATTGATTGATTAACATAAGAGTTTGAAATAACTTCTACTTACAAAAAAGGATTTTTTTAAGAATAGGAAATAGGAATCCTTTATGATATAGACTACTTGGTTTTTTTAAACGGAGCCTGGATACTTCAATGTAGTAGTCCAACTAAGCCAACCATAAATTCTTCTAATTTAGAATAGTAATAATAATTCGAATCCCCTCCAAAAATGGATCTAATTGCACTTCACGCTCCAAATTTTTGATGATTCAATGAATCTTTCGTGGGCGAAACAGAGGATATCTCGATTGGGGAGAAAACGGGAAAATCCCATATGACCCAATATATCTGACAAGTCGCACTATATGTCAACCCAAGATGCATCTTCCTCTCCAGGACTTCGAAAAGGTACTTTTGGAACACCAATAGGCATTAAATGAAAGAAAAAAGAACTAAGTACTATATTTTACTTTGATGTGGAAACGTAACAAAGCCTTTATTATCTTTAGAATTAAATTATTGTACTTTATCCTACTCTAACTCTAATTTTATTCATAAAATTAGAAAAATTTATAAAGAAAGTAAGAAAAAAAAAGGGAAAATTATTACGAATAGTGTCCTCTAATGATGAACAAGTATGGGCACATTCGCTCATAGAAAATGGCATTAACCTCCCCATTGCGTATTGGTACTTATCGAGTATAGAATAAATCTGCTTCTCTGTGTTCCTACGAACAAAACTGTTCCATTATTACCAACAGAATAGAACAAATA